AAAGAGATGTAGAAATAGAAACAACTTTCGAAACGAAAGGGACTAAACAGGAACAAGAGGGATTCACCGAAGAAGATCCTTCCCTTTTTTCGGAAGATTTTTCGGAAGATTTTTTGGAAGAAACTCCTTCCCTTTTTTCGGAAGATTTTTTGGAAAAAACTCCTTTCCTTTTTTCGGAAGAAAGGGAGGATCCGGACAAAATCGATGAAACGGAAAGGATCCGAGTGAATGGAAAGGACAAAACAAAGGATGAATTCCACTTTCACTTAACAGAAGAAGCTAAAGACCTCTTCTGGTTTGAAAAAACCCCTGTGAGTCTTCTTTTCGACTCTAAACGATGGAATCGCCCGTTGCGATATATAAAAAATTATCGATTCGAACATGCTGTAAGAAACGAAATGTCACAATATTTTTTTTATACATGTCAAAGTGATGGAAAACGAAGAATTTCTTTTACATATCCATCCAGTTTATCAGCTTTTTTTGAAATGCTACGACAAAAAATGTATTTTTATTTTTTTACAACAGAAAAATTCGTCTGTGATGAACTGGATAAATTCTTCTATGATGAACTGCACAATTATTATTGTTGGATTTATACCAACGAAAAAAAATGGAGGAGCCTAAGGAACGAGTTTAGGGATAGAATTGAAGCCCTAGACAGAGGATCTCCTTATCTGGATGTACTCGAAAAAAAGACTCGATTATGCAATAATAAAACTAAAGAAGAATACTTGCCTAAAATATATGATCCTCTCTTAAACGGATCCTATCGTGGAATAATTAAAAAATTTTTTTTACCTTCAATCCTAAATGAAATTGAAGTCAAAAATTCGATAGAGACAAATTTGATAAATAAACTCAATAAAGTTCATAGTATCCTTCTTTTTAGGGGTAAGGAACTTGATTTTGAAGAATTCTATCAGAAAGTGGAAGCGAAAGTAGCTATATTGGAAAAGAAATTGGTCCATCAAGTGGCCGATAAATTGGAAGATAAATTGGGAGAGACAATATATACATTGGATAAAAAATCAGTAGCAAGAGAATTGAGTCTTTTAATCGATGAATTTGCTGAAGAATCAATACCAAATTGGAAAGGACTTTCTTTATTTCCGGAACAAAGAGGAATTGATTCAGAAGATCCAGAAAAAGTTTTGAGATTTTTATTCGAAAAAGTCCTAATTGATCTCAGGATTCAAACAATATACGAGACAGCCATACTTCCTCCCATGGAAAACACAACCCGAAAAAAATCGATTGGAATAAAGAAAAAAGTCCCCCGATGGTCATACAAATTATTCAGCGAGGTAGAACAAATCGGAAAAACTGAAACAACGGAAGAGGGGGAAGAGTGGATAGTAGATCATCAAATTCGCTCGAGGAAAGCGAAACGTATAGTTCTTTTTACGCAGAGTCTAGCGAATACCGACCCTAGTATCAAAACTATGACGAAGCCTGATGAAATAGAAGAAGTGGATATGATAGATTATCCCTATGAAGCGGATTTTCGTCGAGACATAATCACTGGTTCTATGCGTGTTCAAAGACGTAAAACCCTTACGGGGAAAATGTTTCCCTTATATCCGTATTCCCCACTTTTTTTCGACAGAGTAGGATTTTCTTGGGATGTTCTTTTCGAACCATTCATATTATCAGTAATTGAGATTTCCGACCTAATACAAGACATTTTTAGAAAGGGTATAAAAGGAAGCGTAGCAAAAAGAATAAAGAGGTTGAAAAAAAAAAAAAAAATGTACATGGAGGAAAACAAAAGCTACGAAGAAATTCAAAAAGAAGTCAATGAAATGGAAAAGGGGCGGGACGGGCCGACGGAAATGGAACGAATAGACAGGACACAAGAAAAAAGATCAAACCTCTATGATGTCATTATTTATGCTCAGGCAATAAGAGCTTGTATTTTACTAATTCAGTCGAAGCTTCGAAAATCTATTGTATTACCTTCATTGATACTAGCTAAAAATATTGTCCGTTTCTTATTACGCCAAGAGTCCGAGTGGAAGCAGGATATAAGGGAGATGAATAGAGAAGTGCATCTTATATGCACCTATAAAGGTCTGCCAGTACTAGAAACAGGAAGAAACGGAATTTTTCCTCAAAACTGGGCCACAGAGGGTATACAAATAATGATAAGATTTCCTTTCCGTCTGAAACCTTGGCACCGATCTAAGATACGACCTTCTCGTCGGGATCCAAATCCAAAGCAGGAAAGTCTTGCTTCTTTTTTAACGATTTGGGGACTGGAAACTGACCGTCCTTTTGGTTCTCCTCTCGTAGGACTTGGTATTTTGTTTCGTTATTATTTTGGACCCCCTTTGAAAAAACTCCAAAAAGCAATTATAAAATGGAGTTTTCGAGCTCTAAAAAGTTTCAAAGAAAGAACAAAATTATTGTTTCTAAAGGTCCAAAAAGAACCAAAAAAATTGAGAGAGGATTCGAGTGAAATAAAAAAAGATTCTATAATCAATAATCAGATTATTCATGAATCATCCATTCAAACCCGATCTATGGATTGGACAAATTATTCACTGACAGAAATCAAAATTAAAGATCTGACTGATAGAACAAGCACAATCAGAAATCAAATAGAAAGAATTACAAAAGACAAGAAAAATGGATTTCGAACTCTAAAGATAAATATTAGTCCTAACAAAACAAGTTATGGTGCTCAAAAATTAGCATCACTAAAAAATTATTTTCAGATATTAAAAAGAAGAAATGATCGATTAATCCGTAAATCACATTATTTTATAAAATGGATCGTGGAAAGGGTATACACGGATATCCTTCTAGAGAGCTTTCCATATATCATTAATCATTTTACTAATAGTCTTTATAGGCCCATGATCATTATCAAACTTTTTCGTAAATTAAAAAAAAAAAATTTTTTTGATACAAAAGAGAAAAAGATAATTGAGCGTATTTCAACTATACAAAACAAACTTTCACCTTCTCATATTCGTCATAAGATTCAGACGAAGTCGGAGGTTTCTTTTAAATTATCCCTCGTGTCACAGGCCTATGTATTTTACAAATTATCACAAACCCAGGTTATTAACTTGTATAAGTTAAGATCTGTCCTTCAATATGACGGAGCGTCTTTATTTCTTAAGAATGAAATAAAAGATTATTTTCGAAGACAAGGAATAATTTCTTCCGAATTAAAGCATAAGAAACTTCAGAATTCTGGAATGAATCAATGGAAAAATTGGTTAAAGAGTCATTATCCATACGATTTATCTGGGCTAAAATGGTCTAAATTAGTACCGCAAAAATGGCGAAATAGAGTCAATCAACATTGTAGGGTTGAAAATAAAAATTTAACCAAACGGGATTCATCTGAAAGAGAGGAAAAGGTTTCGTTATTGCTAAATAAAAACGATCATTTTCAAAAAATGTCTAGATATGATCTTTTAGCATATCAATCGATTTTTTATGAAGATAAGAAGGACTCATATAATTACAACATACATAAACCGAAATTTGTTGATACGGGGGGGAGTATCCCTATTACTCATTTTATAAGAAAAGATTATTTTATGTATATAAAAAATCCAGATAGAAAATTTTTTGATACGAAAGGTCTTTTTTATCTCAAAATTCATAAAGATAAAGAAATCAATCCATCCAATCAAAAGGGTTTCTTTTCTTTTTTTGATTGGATGGGAATGAATGAAGAAAGACTAAATCGTCCTGTATCGAAGCCGATACCTTGGTTATTCCCACAATTTGAGTTATTTTTTAATGTATCTAAAATGAAACCCGGGTTTATACCAATTCATTCACTTCTTTTTCATTTTAATGAAGATGTTAGTCAAAATAAAAATATCACTAAAAATAAAAAGGGGGATCTTATACTATCAAATGAAAAAGAAAATAAATCTTTTGAATTAGAGAATCAAGAAGAAAAAAAAACCATAGGTCAAAGAGATCTCGCATCAGATGCCCAAAACCGAGGGAACCCTGAATCTGTTCTCTCAAATCAACAAAAATATATGGAAGAACTTTATACGAAATCAGATATTAAAATGGGTAGAACGAAAAATCAACCCAAAAGCATTTGGACTTGGGAAATAGACTTAAATGCGTTCATGAAAGGATCTTTTGCTTTGCAATTGAAATGGATGCTGAGTCCTTTGACTATGGAATTATTCGATTATGCGCTGTCCGTACTTGAATGGGAAAAGGAAAGCAGAATGACAACAAAGTTTGGTTTCGGCTTTATTAAGAAGGAGGAGTTAACTCTGGATCCAATGCTAATCCGGGATTTGAATCTTTCAAAAATCCTAAAAGAGGGAATATTTATTATCGAACCAGTTCGTATACCTGTAAAACATAATGTAGAATTTCTTATGTATCAAACCATAAGGATTTCTTTGGTTCATGAGATTAAACAAAAAAATAATCAAAAAAGATACAGAGAAAATATGGATAAGAATCATTTTGAGGAATCGATTGCAAGACATCAAATGATGACGAAAAATGGAAACAAAAATCATTATGATTTGCTTGTTCCTGAAAATATTTTATCGTCTAGACGCCGTAGAGAACTGAGAATTCTAAGTTGTTTCAATTCAAGGAATAGTAATTGTGTGGATAAAAATGCAGTATTTTGCAATGGGAACAAGGTAAAAACCTGTGGTCAATTTTTGGATGAAAGCAAAGATCTTGATAGAGATAAAATGAAATTTATTAAATTAAAATTATTTCTTTGGCCCAATTATCGATTAGAAGATTTAGCTTGTATGAATCGCTATTGGTTTGATACTAATAATGGTAGTCGTTTCAGTATGTTAAGGATACATATGTATCCACGATTAAAAATTGATTGATAATACAATTGTCTTCCCCTACGATATATATATATCGGGTGGATAAATAGCTGCGCACATGCCTTGTCTTACATCCTTTTTTGATACATGAATACTAATTCAATGACGTATCAATTAGATCAGAAAATGAATCAATAAGGAAATTCGGATTGATTCTTGTGTATACCAGATCAAAATACCTCGCATTATTATTACTGATCAGTAAAATTCATATTCGTAAAATAAAAATAGTAAATTAAGAAAAAAATTGACGCAATACGAAATGAAATTATATATATTTATTTATGGATTTCTAAAGTTATGACAAAAAATTCACTCATGGAAGTTAGTTTGCAAGAAGAAAAGAAGGGATCTGTTACATTTCAAGTATTCTGTTTCACCAATAAGATACGGCGCCTTACTTCACATTTAGAATTACACAAAAAAGACTATTCATCGCAAAGAGGTCTACGAAAAATTTTGGGAAAACGTCAACGACTTCTGGCTTATTTTTCAAAAAAAGATGAAATAAGGTATAAAGAATTAATCAGCCAATTGAATATTCGAGCGATAAAAAAACGTTAATTTGTATAATTTTGTCTTTGATTTATTCGATCTTCAATTTTGATGAACTTCTTTTTGTTTTCAGCAATTCATGAAAGAATAAATATGTAAAAAACTTATGACTGGACCAGTTACAAGAAAAGATCTAATGATAGTCAATATGGGGCCTCACCACCCATCAATGCATGGCGTTCTTCGACTCATTGTTACTTTAGATGGTGAAGATGTTATTGATTGTGAACCAATAGTAGGTTATTTGCACAGAGGCATGGAAAAAATTGCGGAAAACCGAACAATTATACAATATTTGCCTTATGTAACCCGTTGGGATTATTTAGCTACTATGTTTACAGAAGCAATAACTATAAATGCACCAGAACAGTTAGGAAATATTCAAGTACCTAAAAGAGCTAGCTATATCCGAGTTATTATGTTGGAGTTGAGTCGGATAGCTTCTCATTTATTATGGCTAGGGCCTTTTATGGCGGATATTGGTGCACAGACCCCTTTCTTCTACATTTTCAGAGAAAGAGAGTTGATATATGATCTATTCGAAGCTGTCACTGGCATGAGAATGATGCATAATTTTTTTCGTATCGGAGGAGTCGCTGCCGATTTACCTTATGGCTGGATAGATAAATGCTTAGATTTTTGTGAGTATTTTTTAACAGCAATTGCTGAATATCAAAAGCTTATTACGCGAAATCCTATTTTTTTAGAACGAGTCGAAGGAGTGGGCATTATTAGCGGAGAAGAGGCAATAAATTGGGGGTTGTCAGGACCGATGTTACGAGCTTCCGGAATACAATGGGATCTTCGTAAAGTTGATCGTTATGAATGTTATGACGAATTGGATTGGGAAGTTCAATGGCAAAAGGAAGGCGATTCATTAGCTCGTTATTTAATCCGAATTGGCGAAATGGTGGAATCTGTAAAAATTATTCAGCAAGCTCTAGAAGGCATTCCGGGGGGGCCCTATGAGAATTTAGAAATCCGACGCTTTAATAGAGTAAAAGATACTGAGTGGAATAATTTTGAATATAGATTCATTAGTAAAAAGCCCGCCCCGACCTTTGAGTTATCGAGACAAGAACTTTATGTAAGAGTCGAAGCTCCAAAGGGAGAATTAGGAATTTATTTAATAGGAGATCAAAGTTCTTTTCCATGGAGATGGAAAATCCGCCCGCCCGGTTTTATCAATTTGCAAATTCTTCCTCAGTTAGTTAAAAGAATGAAATTGGCTGATATTATGACAATACTAGGTAGCATAGATATCATTATGGGAGAAATTGATCGTTGAAATGATAATTGAGACAACAGGAGTACAAGCTATCAATTCTTTTTCCATATTGGAATCCTTAAAAGAAGTCTATGGAACTATATGGATGCTTGTACCTATTTTGATTCTTATTTTGGGAATAACAATAGGTGTACTAGTAATTGTGTGGTTAGAAAGAGAAATATCCGCAGCAATACAACAACGTATTGGACCTGAATATGCCGGCCCCCTGGGAATTCTTCAAGCTCTAGCAGATGGAACAAAACTACTTTTCAAAGAAAACCTTCTTCCAGCAAGAGGGGATAAGAGTTTATTTAGTGTTGGGCCCTCCATAGCAGTCATATCGATTTTACTAAGTTATTCGGTAATTCCTTTTAGCAATCGGCTTATTTTAGTCGATCTCAGCAATGGCGTTTTCTTATGGATCGCCATTTCAAGTATTGCTCCCATTGGGCTTCTTATGTCAGGATATGGATCAAATAATAAATATTCCTTTTTAGGCGGTCTACGGGCTGCTGCCCAATCTATTAGTTATGAAATACCATTAACTCTATGCGTGTTATCAATATCTCTACGTGTGATTCGGTGAGGCATAAATTTCCACAAATTTTTCTTTCGAGAGCTTTCTAAGAATGAACTAAAATACATTAAATTAAATAGAGAACTTTCTTTTTTTTCAACCTTCGGATTGATGAACTAAACCAGATAGTTAGATGAGTGAAAGAAAACAGCTTCAAAATTCGCAGTAAAAAGATTAAGTCTCATTTCCTGTGTACAAGAATTATGCCAAAGTAAATATAAGTAAATAGAAGCAGTAAAGAAAACCTATTTACCCCAAGACTGATGGATTAGTTATCATGACTTGAAGCGGGTTAAACAGATTCATCCTTTGGAGTTCGTGCTATCGTTTATATGTATTACTATATATGACATGATACGAACTGTCGAAAAGATTGAGCAAAATTGAGTGGATGGTTAGGAACACCAAGATACACAAAGGGTTAGTAATAGAGACTTTCTAAGTTATATAAGTTATCGAAAAAATTCCACATAAACGAAATAGTAATTGGGGCTTTAAATTAGTAGAAACGATCAAGTAGTACTCCCCCAAATTCCGATCCAGAGTATATTGCTATCCACTGATAAAATGAATGACTATCAGGAACGAATTAATCCTTTACTTCCTTTTTTTGCTAAATAAAGGAATAAAAAATAGAAAGAATCCAATTGTAAAATTTCTGATTATTCCTATAACTCTATTAAGTAAGAAAACTACATTTCATGTCAATTTTTTTTGTAATCAAAAAGGCTAGGGTCAAATATCTATTAATATTTCTAAAAAGAATATTTTCTAAAGGGTTTAAGGCTCAAAAAAACGTAAAATGTATAAAATGAAAATTTCTAATATATATAAATTAAAATAAAAAAGTAAAGGATGAGATCAATTCAGAAGCCCTTTAGTATAGCAGACAGAATTCCATTGGTCTAATTAGGGACCTTTCGATCACTTGTGACTCTATCTATCCTACAATAATATCAAGATTAAAGAATATCGAAGCAGTCTTTAGATTTACGCGAGACCCTTGAGGAGCCGTATGAGGTGAAAATCTCATGTACGGTTCTGTAATAGCGATGATAAATGAGATCTTATCACCGACTAGAATTATCTAATAGTTTAAGTACAGTTGATATAGTTGAAGCACAGTCCAAATATGGTTTGTGGGGATGGAATTTGTGGCGTCAACCTATAGGATTTCTAGTTTTTATAATTTCTTCTCTAGCCGAATGTGAAAGATTGCCCTTTGATTTACCGGAAGCAGAAGAAGAATTAGTAGCAGGTTATCAAACAGAATATTCAGGTATTAAATTTGGTTTATTTTATGTTGCTTCTTATCTAAATCTACTCGTTTCTTCATTATTTGTAACAGTTCTTTACTTGGGAGGCTGGAATTTCTCTATTCCGTACATATTCGTTACTGACCTTTTTGGAATAAATGCAAGCGATGGAGTCTTTGAAACAACAATTGGTATTTTCATTACACTAGCGAAAACTTTTTTGTTCTTGTTCATTTCTATCACAACAAGATGGACCTTACCGAGACTGAGAATGGACCAATTATTAAATCTTGGATGGAAATTTCTTTTACCTATTTCTTTAGGTAATTTATTATTAACAACTTCTTCCCAACTCCTTTCACTATAATAATATATATAATATAAGTAAAATCGAATCTTTTCTATTCACTAGTAATTAGATTAATAACCTGTTCCAAACAAGAAAAAGAAACAAACAAAAAATTTTTATCGAAATTTAGGATATGTTTCCTATGGTAACTGGGTTCCTGAATTATGGTCAACAAACAGTACGAGCAGCTAGGTACATTGGTCAAGGTTTTCTGATTACCTTATCCCATGCGAATCGGTTACCTGTAACTATTCAATACCCTTATGAAAAATTGATTACATCAGAACGCTTTCGTGGCCGAATCCACTTTGAATTCGATAAATGCATTGCTTGTGAGGTATGTGTTCGTGTATGCCCTATAGATCTACCTGTTGTAGATTGGAAATTGGAAACTGATATTCGAAAGAAACGACTGCTTAATTATAGTATTGATTTCGGAATCTGTATATTTTGTGGTAACTGCGTTGAGTATTGTCCGACAAATTGTTTATCTATGACTGAAGAATATGAGCTTTCTACGTATGATCGTCATGAATTAAATTATAATCAAATTGCCTTAGGACGTTTACCAATATCAATAATTGACGATTACACAATTCGAACTATCTTAAATTGGCCTCAATTCAATCAAAAAGAAATATCTTGAGAAAGTAAAAAGTTTTTTTATTACAAAGGTTGTTATATAAATTTAACCTATTTTTTCTTTGTGAATAACGAAACTTAAAATAACACCTATTGATCTGATTAGGTCATGAAAATTTCAGATTTACTTGGGATTTTTTCTGTAATGATTTCAACTAGATTCGAACTATCCTGTTAGATAAGGAATTCAATTTGTACACTAACTATCCCTACATTAATTCGCATCCATTAGAATCGCATCCAATTCGGAATGTGTATTAAGGCAATCAACTTAACTTATTTTATCCTGGTCAGTTCAATAAGATCATGAAAGAGTCTGATTTTTTATATCTTTTTTCATAGAATGGATTTACCTGGACCAATACACGATTTTCTTTTAGTCTTTTTGGGATCAGGTCTTATATTAGGAGGCCTCGGGGTGGTATTATTTACCAATCCCATTTTTTCTGCTTTTTCGTTAGGATTGGTTCTTGTTTGTGTATCTTTATTCTATATTTTAGCAAACTCTCAATTTGTAGCTTCTGCACAACTCCTTATTTACGTAGGAGCTATAAATGTTTTAATCATATTTGCTGTAATGTTCATCAACGGGTTAGAATATGACCAAAATTTCCGCCTTTGGACTCTTGGAGACGGAATTACTTTGTTAATTTGTACCAGTATTTTTGTTTTATTAATTACTACTATTCTAAATACATCGTGGTACGGAATTATTTGGACTACAAAATTAAACCAGATTATAGAACAGGATTTGATAAATAATAGTCAACAAATTGGTATTCATTTATCAACAGATTTTTTTCTCCCATTTGAACTCATTTCGATAATTCTTTTAGTTGCGTTGATCGGTGCAATTGCCGTGGCCCGCCAATAAGATTAAAAATCTTTCAAATTAAACGCGTCACTCCAAATCAAACTTGATTCTTTTTCTCTTTTTTCATATCTATTTCTGTTCAAGTCAAATAGAATTGATGTATAATATAAAATATGAATGTCAATCTATTACGAAAATATTTCTTTGCTCTGTATTTGTTTGGTATATTCGAGTGAATGTTATTTTTTTCATATTGAACTGAATCAAGATTGATAAGGAGTTGCTCAATGATGCTCGAACATGTACTTGTTTTGAGTGCCTATTTATTTTCTATCGGTATCTATGGATTAATCACAAGCCGAAATTTAGTTAGAGCTCTTATGTGTCTTGAACTTATATTGAATGCGGTTAATCTGAATTTTGTAACGTTTTCTGATTTTTTTGATAGTCGTCAACTAAAAGGAAATATTTTCTCCATCTTTGTTATAGCTATTGCAGCCGCTGAAGCAGCTATTGGACTGGCTATTGTTTCCGCAATTTATCGTAACAGAAAATCAACTCGTATTAATCAAGCGAATTTGTTGAATAAGTAGTATTAATATTATAGAAATTTGAAGAGTTATAAATTCAAATTAGATTTGAGATTCTCAAATCTATAGATATAGAATCTCCAAAATCTAAAAAAGCAAAGTATTTTTGACCTCCTTTCTAAATCAACACAGAAATAAGTTAATTCGACAAGTTCTGGTGAATCATCGATTCGTCTGGTCTTTGCATATGTAATTCGTTTACATACAATACAGGGTTATACTAGATCGAAACTAACGAGATTAAAAAAAAGTATAGATCCAATGTCACATTCAGTAAAGATTTATGATACATGTATAGGATGTACTCAATGTGTCCGAGCCTGCCCCACAGATGTATTAGAAATGATACCTTGGGACGGGTGTAAAGCTAAACAAATAGCTTCCGCCCCAAGAACAGAGGACTGTGTTGGTTGTAAGAGATGTGAATCCGCATGTCCAACCGATTTTTTGAGTGTTCGAGTTTATTTATGGCATGAAACAACTCGTAGTATGGGTCTAGCTTATTGATACGTTCCAGAAAATTCCACTTTAATCTTTTGTTTACCGACAAAAACCCGCGCTCGAAATAAAGAATATATATCTTATTTTGTTCTTATTCGAGTACGGGTTTTTTAGTCCAAGTGTATTTTGTCTTTACCACGAATTTTTTTCCTTGGTTAACCTTAATTGTAGTTTTACCCATATTTGCGAGTTTATTACTATTTTTCCTCCCCCATAGGGGTAATAAGGTAATTCGATGGTATACTATGTGTATATGTATATTAGAATTCCTCTTAACAATCTATGTATTCTGTTATCATTTCCAACCAGACGACCCATTAATACAATTGGCTGAAGATTATAACTGGATTCGCTTTTTTGATTTCCACTGGAGATTGGGAATTGATGGGCTTTCTATAGGACCCGTTTTACTCACTGGATTCATCACGACTTTAGCGACTTTAGCGGCTTGGCCGGTTACTCGGGATTCCCGATTATTCCATTTCTTGATGTTAGCAATGTATAGCGGTCAAATAGGATTATTTTCTTCTCGAGACCTTTTACTTTTTTTTCTAATGTGGGAATTAGAATTAATTCCCGTTTATCTACTTTTATCCATATGGGGAGGAAAGAAACGTCTATACTCAGCTACAAAGTTTATTTTGTACACTGCAGGGGGTTCCGTTTTTTTATTACTGGGAGTTTTGGGTATCGGGTTATATGGTTCTAATGAACCAACATTAAATTTTGAAACATTAGCTAACCAATCGTATCCGGTGGGATTGGAAATAATATTCTATATTGGATTCCTTATTGCTTTTGCTGTAAAATCGCCGATTATACCTCTACATACATGGTTGCCAGATACCCATGGAGAAGCACATTATAGTACTTGTATGCTTTTAGCTGGAATCCTATTAAAAATGGGAGCATATGGGTTGGTTCGGATCAATATGGAATTATTACCTCACGCGCATTCTTTTTTTTCTCCTTGGTTGATGATAGTGGGTACAATGCAAATAATCTATGCAGCTTCAGCATCTCCGGGGCAGCGTAATTTAAAAAAAAGAATAGCATATTCTTCTGTATCTCATATGGGTTTCATAATTATAGGAATTAGTTCTATAACTGATACGGGATTCAACGGGGCCATTTTACAAATAATCTCTCATGGGTTTATTGGTGCTGCTCTTTTTTTCCTAGCAGGAACGAGTTATGATAGAATACGTCTTGTTTATCTCGACGAAATTGGCGGAATAGCCATTTCAATGCCAAAAATATTCACACTTTTCAGTACTTTTTCGATGGCTTCCCTGGCGTTACCGGGCATGAGCGGTTTTTTTGCCGAATTAATAGTCTTTTTTGGAATAATCACCAGCCAAAAAATTTTTTTCATGTCAAAAGTCCTAATTACTTTTGGCATGGCAATTGGAATGATATTAACTCCTATTTATTTATTATCTATGTTACGCCAAATGTTCTATGGATACAAGTTATTAAATAATGCAACCTCTTCGTTTTTTGATTCCGGTCCGCGAGAGTTATTTGTTTCACTCGTTATCTTTCTACCAGTAATAGGTATTGGCATTTACCCAGATTTCGTTCTCTCACTATCAGTTGAAAAGGTAGAAGTTGTTCTATCCAATTTTTTTTATAGATAGTTTTCATTTGAAACTTTTTTTATGTAAGACAAAAACGAATTAATTAGAATTTAAATCGGACAGTTTGACGTTTGTGAGAACCATTTGAATCACTGTATTACTCGATTGAAATGGTTCTCGACGAGACTTGCTTTTATATATGGGATATACCGCGTCCTGGAGTTGTACTTGTCAGGTTGGGTCCTTTCTTCAATTTAGGTGCTTTTTAGTAGAAATGAACCATAACTATGTAATCCGATTCCTAATAAATTGACCCCAAAATAGCATATCCAAATAATAAGAAATCCTAGAGAAGCCACAATTGCAGAATTTTCACTTTTCAAATTTATATTTGTTTTAATATGTAAATAAATTGCAAATACGGTCCAAGTAATAAAAGCCCACGTTTCCTTTGGGTCCCAATTCCAATATGAACCCCAAGCTTCATTAGCCCATACTGCTCCTGAAAGAATACCTATGGTTAAAAAGAGAAATCCTAAACTAATAACACGGGAACTCCAATGATCGAATTGTTCAATTAACTGGTACCTATAAAAATTCCTAAGAGAAAAGAGATAGGTATTTTGTAAAATATTGTTTTCTTCGTTGATGTATTGGATCTTCCCAAAGAACAAAGACTCGTTTAATAAAATTTTTTTTTTACCAACAAGGCTTATATTGTTTTGAAATGTAATGACTAGAAGGGCTACTGATAATAATGATCCGCATAAAAGGGCGGCATAGGCCAATATCATCATACTTACATGCATCATTAACCACTGGGATTGAAGAGCAGGTACTAATATTGTCGATTGCTTCATTTGAGCTAAAAAGCCCGAAGTAGCAAAGCCTTGGGTAAAAATAGCGCCGGATGCTGTTATTGCATTTACAATTTTTTTAAGGTTTTTAAAATAAGGAATCATATGAATAATATAAAAACTCCACGAAAGGAAGATTAATGATTCATATAAATCACTTAACGGGAAATGCCCTGAAAAAATCCAACGAATACCTAATAATCCTGTTATACAGGAAAAACTAAGTAACATCCCCTTTTCTAATGAATCGTTTAGTTCTACTATTTCGTTGACTACTAAAGTTATTAAATGAATTGTAATTACAATTGAAACGAGCGAAAAGGAAATATGATTGAAAAGGTGCTCCAAAGTAAAAAATATCATAAGAATATCATAAGAATATAGATATAAAGAAAAGAGATCCCTCAATTCCAAATCGTGAAATAGAAATTAAGAATGAAATTCATTTTGTTGTTATTATTCTTTTTTCTAGGACTATTTAATTAGCTTTTAGAATTTGGAAAAGACTGTGCCGCTACTCGGACTCGAACCGAGACGCTCTAGCACTGCTTCCTAAGAGCAGCGTGTCTACCAATTTCACCATAGCGGCTTGTTTGAAATCATAATAGCCTTTTTCTCTGTAATCGTCGAGATTGAAAGAGTGATTCCAACGGCTCTTTTTTTATAAAACATTCCAAATTTTTTCTAAGGAATAGGAATATATACAATAGCATTTTTGAGAAAGTTCTAAAGATATATTTTTCTTTTCCAAGAAAAAATCTTCGTACATAATATCCCACAAAATTTAGATTGAAAAAAAACTTCTTTATTTTTTTATTGGAATAGAAATAAAAAAAGTAAACATAAAAAAAAAAATAGAAAAATTCAGAAAGATAATGAATCCAGGAGGGAAAGGTTTTAATAAAATGAATTCTATTATCTATTAAGGATCCCTTTTTGTCTAAAGATTTTTTGGTTCTTCCATAGATCTAAAACAAACTTTAATTTTCTATTGGCTATTGGGACCGGACGGTTGATGGGGAAAGTAAGAATCCCCATCCCATAAATGATAAAATATACTCAAAAATACTAAAAGAAGGGTAGTGAAATCCTCTAGTTTTCAAACAAAAAAGTATCGTATAAAGTAGGTTTACATATCATAATAGAGAAGCAGGATCTATTTCATGTTGATTAATTCAACAAAAAAGAAATGATTGCTTTTTTCGACTTTTTTTTTAGGAATAGAAATACTAAAGGAAATTTTGTAGAAGTTTTTTTGAATCAGATCAATTCAGATTATTCTAAGATTTGATTACTTATTTTTTGTATAAAAAAACTTTTCGAAGTCCCGGTAGAAAGAGATTTTGCTAATGCAAAGGCTTTTAATGCTGCTGAATATCCTTTTCTTTTCCAAAAATTTTTACGAATACGCTTTTTGGAAATTGAAGTACGCTTTTTTGGAACTGCCATTCAAAAATGAATAAATAGGTTATTCACTGTTCTAGTTGGATGTGAAAGACATCTAGTATTCAAAGCAAAGGAATCTTTCTATCCTATTTTTTTAGTTATAGGTCTTTTTTTTTTTTTTATTCTAAGTCTAAGTTTTTTTATAAAATATCTCAAAAAATTTGGAAATATATGAAAATAACCTAGCAGATTATGAGAGACTCCCCTTGGTCTTATTCCAATTTCTATTTATCGAATACGATGTACCATAAGAAAATCAATAAGCAAATTTTAGACTTCTATTTCTGTTTATTTTTGTTATGTGACTTTTCTTTTTTTATTTCATATTTTATTTACATGTCATATAATAAACCTATTGAAAGGTTTAAATTTAAAAGGGTTAAGTAAGCTACTCTATACCTAATTACCTAATAGAAACTTGACTCTTTTTATTTTAACAAATACGTGGCATTCTTTTCTTTTTTTATTGAAACGAGACTCGTTATTTAGTTAGAGTAGACATGATTTGATATGCTTTTATCAATTTTTTAGTTTTATTTTATGTAAAGTCGAAAGTAAAGTAAAGTCTTGGCTAGCATAGAAAAAGAGAAATATGCTTTATTGTTATTGAAAATTGAAATAGAAGACAATCGACCAAAGTGTTTTTTTGCAGAGAACTAATAACTTAACCGATTCCGAATAAAAAAATTAAAAGAGTTTCGAGTTTTTAACTTAAATTAGATTATGAATATGAGTAGATCTTGTGATTCATATCAGTATCAGACTTACGTACTTTTTGTCTAATTTTTGATTTTTTTTCTATTTATAGGTTTATCAAAAGAATAATGAATGGTATCAATTTTGGATATTTTCCATATTCATAGGTTAATTAATAGCTAAATATTTACTTTCACTAAAAACTATTCGGTTATTTGACCAATTAGAACTTCTTGAGTTGAATATTAATAAATATAAAAATGCTTATTCTAAGAATTTCGCTTTTAAAAAGAAAAAAATTCTATTATCACATATCTTAATTTTTTTATTGACCTCCTTCGAAAGAGGTAAAAGTCGGGAAATCGAAAATCAAATTTTATTTTTTATGGAACATATCTACCAAAATGCATGGATCATACCTTTTATTCCACTTACAGTTCCTTTGTTAATCGGAGCGGGACTTCTTCTTTTTCCGAAGACAACAAAAAATCTTAGACGTATGTGGGCTTTTCCTAGTATTTTGTTGTTAACTATAGTTATGATTTTTTCAATTAAATTATCTATTAATCAAATAAATAGCAGTTCGAGCTATCAAGCTGTATGGTCTTGGACCATCAATAATGATTTTTCTTTAGAGTTCGGTTACTTGGTTGATCCGCTTACTTCTATTATGTTAATGTTAATTACTACTGTTGGGACTCTAGTTCTTATTTATAGTGACAATTATATGTGTCATGATCAAGGATATTTGAGATTCTTTGCTTATCTTAGTTTTTTCAATACTTCTATGCTTGGCTTAGTTACTAGTTCAAATTTAATACAAATTTATATTTTTTGGGAATTAGTTGGAATGTGTTCATATCTATTAATTGGTTTTTGGTTTACACGACCTGCTGCAGCAAATGCTTGTCAAAAAGCATTTGTAACTAATCGTGTAGGGGATTTTGGTTTATTATTAGGCATTTTAGGTCTTTATTGGCTAACAGGCAGTTTCGAATTTAACGATTTGTTCGAAATATTCAATACCGTGATTTATAATAATGAAGCCCATTTTTTAGTTGGAACTGTATGTACTTTCTTATTATTTTCTGGTGCAATTGCCAAATCCGCCCAATTTCCTCTTCATGTATGGTTACCGGATGCTATGGAGGGACCTACTCCTATTTCGGCTCTTATACATGCTGCTACGATGGTAGCTGCGGGGATTTTTCTTGTCGCTCGCCTTTTTCCTCTTTTGATAGCCATTCCAGCCATACTAAATCTAATCGCTTTAATAGGTATAATAACAGTACTTTTAGGAGCTACTTTAGCTCTTGCCCAAAAAGACATTAAGAGAAGTTTAGCTTATTCTACAATGTCTCAATTGGGATATATGATGTTAGCTCTAGGTATGGGGTCTTATCGAGCTGCTTTATTCCATTTGATCACGCATGCTTACTCAAAAGCATTGTTGTTTTTAGGATCTGGATCTATTATTCATTCTATGGAAGCGATTGTTGGCTATTCTCCAGATAAAAGTCAGAATATGGTTTTTATGGGAGGTTTAAAAAAACATGTGCCAATCACAAAAACTGCTTTTTTTGTAGGTACACTTTCTCTTTCTGGTATTCCGCCTCTTGCTTGTTTTTGGTCCAAAGATGAAATTCTTAATGATACTTGGTTGTATTCACCAACTTTCGCAATTATAGCCTGGGCTACAGCAGGATTAACTGCATTTTATATGTTTCGCATCTATTTACTTATGTTTGAGGGTCATTTAAACGTTCATTTTCAAAATTACAACGGAAAAAAAAGTAGCTCCTTCTATTCAATATCTTTATGGGGTCAAGATGGACTGAAATTAATTAACAACAATTTTCGTTTAGTAACTTTGTTACCAATAAAAAATAACGAAAGTTTTTCTAAGAATTTACACGAAAATAGAAAAAAACCAATACGATCCTTTATTTTTATTAAAAATAGTGACAATAAAAAAATTGCACCGTATCCTCATGAATCGGATAATACTATGTTATTCCCTCTGCTTATATTAATTTTTTTTACTTTGTTCATTGGATTCCTAGGAATTCCTTTCCCTTTCAATCAAGAAGGCATAGGTTTGGATATATTGTCCAAATGGTTAACCCCATCTATAACTCTTTTACATCAAAAATTGAATAATGAAAATTTTTTTGATTGGTCTGAATTTGTGTTAAACGCAACCCTTTCGGTTAGTATAGCTTATTCTGGAATAGTTATAGCGTCTTTTTTCTATAAACCTATTTATTCGTCGTTACAAAATTTTGCCTTAATTAATTTTTTTGCCAAAAGGTATCTAAATAGGATTTTTTCGGACCAAATTCAAAATGTAATATATGATTGGTCCCATCATCGTGGTTACATAGACGCTCTTTATACAACATATGTAATTCGCAGTGTACGAGGGTTGTCCCAACTAGTTAATTTTTTTGATAGGCGGGTAATTGATGGAATTCCAAATGGATTGGGTGTTGCAAGTTTTTTTGTAGGAGAAGGTCTCAAGTCTGTAGGCGGGGGACGCATTTCTTCTTACCTTTTTTTGTATTTATTCTATGCGTCAATTTTTTTCTTAATTTACTATTTTTATTTTACGAATATGAATTTTACTGATCAGTAATAATAATGCGAGGTATTTTGATCTGGTATACACAAGAATCAATCCGAATTTCCTTATTGATTCATTTTCTGATCTAATTGATACGTCATTGAATTAGTATTCATGTATCAAAAAAGGATGTAAGACAAGGCATGTGCGCAGCTATTTATCCACCCGATATATATATATCGTAGGGGAAGACAATTGTATTATCAATCAATTTTTAATCGTGGATACATATGTATCCTTAACATACTGAAACGACTACCATTATTAGTATCAAACCAATAGCGATTCATACAAGCTAAATCTTCTAATCGATAATTGGGCCAAAGAAATAATTTTAATTTAATAAATTTCATTTTATCTCTATCAAGATCTTTGCTTTCATCCAAAAATTGACCACAGGTTTTTACCTTGTTCCCATTGCAAAATACTGCATTTTTATCCACACAATTACTATTCCTTGAATTGAAACAACTTAGAATTCTCAGTTCTCTACGGCGTCTAGACGATAAAATATTTTCAGGAACAAGCAAATCATAATGATTTTTGTTTCCATTTTTCGTCATCATTTGATGTCTTGCAATCGATTCCTCAAAATGATTCTTATCCATATTTTCTCTGTATCTTTTTTGATTATTTTTTTGTTTAATCTCATGAACCAAAGAAATCCTTATGGTTTGATACATAAGAAATTCTACATTATGTTTTACAGGTATACGAACTGGTTCGATAATAAATATTCCCTCTTTTAGGATTTTTGAAAGATTCAAATCCCGGATTAGCATTGGATCCAGAGTTAACTCCTCCTTCTTAATAAAGCCGAAACCAAACTTTGTTGTCATTCTGCTTTCCTTTTCCCATTCAAGTACGGACAGCGCATAATCGAATAATTCCATAGTCAAAGGACTCAGCATCCATTTCAATTGCAAAGCAAAAGATCCTTTCATGAACGCATTTAAGTCTATTTCCCAAGTCCAAATGCTTTTGGGTTGATTTTTCGTTCTACCCATTTTAATATCTGATTTCGTATAAAGTTCTTCCATATATTTTTGTTGATTTGAGAGAACAGATTCAGGGTTCCCTCGGTTTTGGGCATCTGATGCGAGATCTCTTTGACCTATGGTTTTTTTTTCTTCTTGATTCTCTAATTCAAAAGATTTATTTTCTTTTTCATTTGATAGTATAAGATCCCCCTTTTTATTTTTAGTGATATTTTTATTTTGACTAACATCTTCATTAAAATGAAAAAGAAGTGAATGAATTGGTATAAACCCGGGTTTCATTTTAGATACATTAAAAAATAACTCAAATTGTGGGAATAACCAAGGTATCGGCTTCGATACAGGACGATTTAGTCTTTCTTCATTCATTCCCATCCAATCAAAAAAAGAAAAGAAACCCTTTTGATTGGATGGATTGATTTCTTTATCTTTATGAATTTTGAGATAAAAAAGACCTTTCGTATCAAAAAATTTTCTATCTGGATTTTTTATATACATAAAATAATCTTTTCTTATAAAATGAGTAATAGGGATACTCCCCCCCGTATCAACAAATTTCGGTTTATGTATGTTGTAATTATATGAGTCCTTCTTATCTTCATAAAAAATCGATTGATATGCTAAAAGATCATATCTAGACATTTTTTGAAAATGATCGTTTTTATTTAGCAATAACGAAACCTTTTCCTCTCTTTCAGATGAATCCCGTTTGGTTAAATTTTTATTTTCAACCCTACAATGTTGATTGACTCTATTTCGCCATTTTTGCGGTACTAATTTAGACCATTTTAGCCCAGATAAATCGTATGGATAATGACTCTTTAACCAATTTTTCCATTGATTCATTCCAGAATTCTGAAGTTTCTTATGCTTTAATTCGGAAGAAATTATTCCTTGTCTTCGAAAATAATCTTTTATTTCATTCTTAAGAAATAAAGACGCTCCGTCATATTGAAGGACAGATCTTAACTTATACAAGTTAATAACCTGGGTTTGTGATAATTTGTAAAATACATAGGCCTGTGACACGAGGGATAATTTAAAAGAAACCTCCGACTTCGTCTGAATCTTATGACGAATATGAGAAGGTGAAAGTTTGTTTTGTATAGTTGAAATACGCTCAATTATCTTTTTCTCTTTTGTATCAAAAAAATTTTTTTTTTTTAATTTACGAAAAAGTTTGATAATGATCATGGGCCTATAAAGACTATTAGTAAAATGATTAATGATATATGGAAAGCTCTCTAGAAGGATATCCGTGTATACCCTTTCCACGATCCATTTTATAAAATAATGTGATTTACGGATTAATCGATCATTTCTTCTTTTTAATATCTGAAAATAATTTTTTAGTGATGCTAATTTTTGAGCACCATAACTTGTTTTGTTAGGACTAATATTTATCTTTAGAGTTCGAAATCCATTTTTCTTGTCTTTTGTAATTCTTTCTATTTGATTTCTGATTGTGCTTGTTCTATCAGTCAGATCTTTAATTTTGATTTCTGTCAGTGAATAATTTGTCCAATCCATAGATCGGGTTTGAATGGATGATTCATGAATAATCTGATTATTGATTATAGAATCTTTTTTTATTTCACTCGAATCCTCTCTCAATTTTTTTGGTTCTTTTTGGACCTTTAGAAACAATAATTTTGTTCTTTCTTTGAAACTTTTTAGAGCTCGAAAACTCCATTTTATAATTGCTTTTTGGAGTTTTTTCAAAGGGGGTCCAAAATAATAACGAAACAAAATACCAAGTCCTACGAGAGGAGAACCAAAAGGACGGTCAGTTTCCAGTCCCCAAATCGTTAAAAAAGAAGCAAGACTTTCCTGCTTTGGATTTGGATCCCGACGAGAAGGTCGTATCTTAGATCGGTGCCAAGGTTTCAGACGGAAAGGAAATCTTATCATTATTTGTATACCCTCTGTGGCCCAGTTTTGAGGAAAAATTCCGTTTCTTCCTGTTTCTAGTACTGGCAGACCTTTATAGGTGCATATAAGATGCACTTCTCTATTCATCTCCCTTATATCCTGCTTCCACTCGGACTCTTGGCGTAATAAGAAACGGACAATATTTTTAGCTAGTATCAATGAAGGTAATACAATAGATTTTCGAAGCTTCGACTGAATTAGTAAAATACAAGCTCTTATTGCCTGAGCATAAATAATGACATCATAGAGGTTTGATCTTTTTTCTTGTGTCCTGTCTATTCGTTCCATTTCCGTCGGCCCGTCCCGCCCCTTTTCCATTTCATTGACTTCTTTTTGAATTTCTTCGTAGCTTTTGTTTTCCTCCATGTACATTTTTTTTTTTTTTTTCAACCTCTTTATTCTTTTTGCTACGCTTCCTTTTATACCCTTTCTAAAAATGTCTTGTATTAGGTCGGAAATCTCAATTACTGATAATATGAATGGTTCGAAAAGAACATCCCAAGAAAATCCTACTCTGTCGAAAAAAAGTGGGGAATACGGATATAAGGGAAACATTTTCCCCGTAAGGGTTTTACGTCTTTGAACACGCATAGAACCAGTGATTATGTCTCGACGAAAATCCGCTTCATAGGGATAATCTATCATATCCACTTCTTCTATTTCATCAGGCTTCGTCATAGTTTTGATACTAGGGTCGGTATTCGCTAGACTCTGCGTAAAAAGAACTATACGTTTCGCTTTCCTCGAGCGAATTTGATGATCTACTATCCACTCTTCCCCCTCTTCCGTTGTTTCAGTTTTTCCGATTTGTTCTACCTCGCTGAATAATTTGTATGACCATCGGGGGACTTTTTTCTTTATTCCAATCGATTTTTTTCGGGTTGTGTTTTCCATGGGAGGAAGTATGGCTGTCTCGTATATTGTTTGAATCCTGAGATCAATTAGGACTTTTTCGAATAAAAAT